CATGTTATGTTCCCTTCCTTCTTACGTATTAATATATAGAATAATGAAAATCTATAATAGAAATGTTGCATATTTCTATATCTATATCTCCCGAGAACCTCCTTTTTTTTACTATGAATCCCTGTTGGATCGTATTCTAACGAATCCTTAGGGAACTCGTAAGAAACTCTTTATTATAAGATAAGGACGGGAGAACAAGAATAAAAAAGCGGATTATCATACATATATTTTGTGTAGAAAGATGAATAGGTACACTTATTTAGTTCTACATTCCTTGCACTTATTATATACTTATAATAAATATACTTATCATAAGATATATTTCTAACAAGTACAAATTTATAATAAGTACAAATATTAAATCGAGGCACCTATTCTATGACAGATTTCAATTTACCCTCTATTTTTGTGCCTTTAGTGGGCCTAGTATTTCCGGCAATTGCAATGGCTTCTTTATCTCTTCATGTTCAAAAAAACAAGATTGTTTAGATCCGATGGGATCAAATCTCATCAATTTATTTTAACACTTGGACTTGGATCATAATACAGATATCTTTTAGTGGAATAGGGTACGGTACGACATGTGACTCCCTCCGAGCACAAATAAAAAAGCTGTTATTGTTATGCATGCAGATCCATGATATATGGATAAATGCATGTATATTGTATGTGGGTATAGCTGTTTTTGTTTTCAAATAGATCAGCGAATATCTGAAATAGAAAGTCAATGTATCTATATGTATGTAGATATACATAGTGGGATCATATGAAGGGGATGTTATTATTTTATATCTAACCAATTCGATGAATTACTCCTAATGGTTTACATCATAATAGTGCTAGTTGATGAGAGTTACTTCGGGATCAAAACAAAAATAAAGTAAAGTCAAATTCATTTGGCTTATTCTATTCTCTCAATTCCAATAGAATGCAACTGGATCGAGTATGAACTGGCAATCCGAACGTATATGGATAGAACTTATAACGGGGTCTCGAAAAACAAGTAATTTCTGCTGGGCCTGTATCCTTTTTTTAGGTTCACTAGGATTCTTATTGGTTGGAACTTCCAGTTATCTTGGTAGGAATCTGATATCCGTATTTCCCTCTCAGGAAATCCTTTTTTTTCCCCAAGGAATCGTGATGTCTTTCTACGGGATCGCTGGTCTGTTCATTAGTTCCTATTTGTGGTGCACAATCTCGTGGAATGTAGGTAGTGGTTATGATCTTTTTGATAGAAAAGAAGGAATAGTGTGTATTTTTCGTTGGGGATTTCCTGGAATAAATCGTCGCATCTTCCTTCGATTCCTTATGAGAGATATCCAGTCAATCAGAATGGAAGTTAAAGAGGGTCTTTATCCTCGTCGTGTCCTTTATATGGAAATCAGAGGCCAGGGAGCCATTCCCTTGACTCGTACCGATGAGAATTTTACTCCACGAGAAATTGAACAAAAAGCTGCTGAATCGGCCTATTTCTTGCGCGTACCAATTGAAGTATTTTGAAATGAACTGAAGAATGAATGCTTTCTCCGCATGAGGGAAGGAACTCAGGAATCCCCTTTTTAATATAACTGAAGTTTCTTCGGAACGTTTATTCGAGCAAAACATGTTCGATTCTATTTCCCCCGTTCCGTTGGTAATACCGTTGTGTTGTGGCCCATAGAATAAAGCAGGCGGACGAATACGGAACAACCATAATAAGAAGCTATTTTTATCCACCAAAACTCTTTTTTTTACATATGGAACTAAACTCAATTCTTTCATACTAGTAACAAATCTAATAAGTATGTATTCATCACACATATCAGAACATTTCGGAATACAGTACAGAATTCATCTTTTTAGGACCAATATTTTGAATTGATACGTTAGATACAGATGGATCGTATCTCGTAAATTATCTCTCTTTCGTCAATCGATGTTTCTTTTTTTTTATCCTTTCTTTTGCTCCTTGATGACCAAACGATTGGATCTCTCATAACTATTCAATTTCTCTCTTGTTTTGCCACCCATTTCGGATTTCATCATCAATATTCTTCAGAAATATCCCCTCAATTATTCCTGGGCTGTGGGTAGCCAGTGAAACATTTCGAAATAATTGATTGATCCAGGGGGAGTTCTTTCGTCTCGAAATCCGAATAATATTCATTACTTCAAGTGGTTTTTCGGGCATTCATCGAAAGGAACAAATGAAGATACAATTGGTTCGAATTTGACCAATTGAGATATCTGGGAACTTGATTATTTCTTCATTCGAAACGGACCTTTATTCTATTTCTATATTCTTTCTAGATCCAAGGACTAAACAATTCAAAAAAAAAAGAAGGAATAGATCCGATCCATAGGTTCCATACCTTGTTATAGAACTCATGCTTCATAGAAATATCGGATCAGATAGAGTCGGCGAATGAAGCAGTTTCATTAACAATTTACAGAACAGATTAAAAGTGCCAAAAAAGAAAGCATTGACTCCCCTCCCATATCTTGCATCTATAGTCTTTTTGCCCTGGTGGATCTCTCTCTCATTTAATAAAAGTCTGGAACCTTTAGTTACTAATTGGTGGAATACAAGGCAATCCGAAACTTTTTTGAATGATATTCAAGAGAAGAACGTTCTAGAAAGATTCATAGAATTAGAACAACTATTCCTGTTGGACGAAATGATAAAGGAGTACCCGGAGACACAGATACAAAAGCTTCGTATAGGAATCCACAAAGAAACAATACAATTGGTCAAAATGCACAATGAAGATCATATCCATATAATTTTGCATTTCTCGACAAATATAATCTGTTTTGCTATTCTAAGTGGTTATTCTATTCTGGGTAATGAAGAACTTGTCATTCTTAATTCTTGGGTTCAGGAATTCCTCTATAACTTAAGCGACACAATAAAAGCTTTTTCTATTCTTTTATTAACTGATTTATGTATCGGATTCCACTCGCCCCATGGTTGGGAACTAATGATTGGTTCGGTCTACAAAGATTTTGGATTTGCTCATAACAATCAAATTATATCTGGTCTTGTTTCCACTTTTCCAGTCATTCTAGATACAATTTTGAAATATTGGATCTTCCATTATTTAAATCGTGTATCTCCTTCACTTGTAGTGGTTTATCATTCAATGAATGAATGACGAACTCATTTGATCTGCCGATATCAATCAAATCCGAATGTTACTTCGTACATAAACAAACCATTTTTAATCTGACTCACTCTTTATACTTCTACCCGTCTAAGGGATTCCCCCTCCAGTACAATGGCAGAATCGTGGATAGGGAACTATACTAGCTACCTACCTAATTTATTGTAGAAATTTCCGGGATCAATAATTGGACCATGCAAAATAGAAATACCTTTTCTTGGGTAAAGGAACAGATGACTCGATTCATTTCCGTATCGATCATGATATATGTCATAACTCGGACATCTATTTCAAATGCATATCCCATTTTTGCGCAGCAGGGTTATGAAAATCCACGAGAAGCAACTGGGCGTATTGTATGCGCCAATTGCCATTTAGCTAATAAGCCCGTGGATATTGAGGTTCCACAAGCTGTGCTTCCTGATACTGTATTTGAAGCAGTTGTTAGAATCCCTTATGATATGCAACTGAAACAAGTTCTTGCTAATGGGAAAAAGGGGGCTTTGAATGTGGGGGCTGTTCTTATTTTACCCGAGGGATTCGAATTAGCTCCCCCCGATCGTATTTCTCCCGAGATGAAAGAAAAGATAGGCAATCTGTCTTTTCAGAGTTATCGCCCCACTAAAAGAAATATTCTTGTGGTAGGTCCTGTTCCTGGTCAGAAATATAGTGAAATCGTCTTTCCCATTCTTTCCCCGGACCCTGATACTAAGAAAGACGTTCACTTCTTAAAGTATCCCATATATGTAGGTGGGAACAGGGGAAGAGGTCAGATTTATCCCGATGGGAACAAGAGTAACAATACAGTCTATAATGCTACAGCAGCAGGTATAGTAAGCAGAATAGTACGTAAAGAAAAAGGGGGGTATGAAATAACCATAGCTGACGCATCGGATGGACACCAAGTGGTTGATATTATACCTCCAGGACCAGAACTTCTTGTTTCAGAGGGTGAATCTATCAAGCTTGATCAACCATTAACGAGTAATCCCAATGTGGGTGGATTTGGTCAGGGAGATGCAGAAATAGTACTTCAAGATCCATTACGTGTCCAAGGTTTGTTGTTCTTCTTGGCATCTGTTATTCTGGCACAAATCTTTTTGGTTCTAAAAAAGAAACAGTTTGAGAAGGTTCAATTGTCCGAAATGAATTTCTAGATCCACGGATTCATCAAGCTGGTAAAAAGAGCCGAATTGTTGTGATCGATGCAATTATGTATGATTCAAAAAAATCATGGAAAATGTTTTGCTTGCTTTGTTTATACTGTTTTTCTGCGAGATGCCGGAAATTGCTTGTATCCCATTCCTAGCAATAGTATGTATATTGTGAAGAAGACTACTTGATCCCCCCTTCTTTTTTTCAATCAAAATGGGAGTGTTGTGACTATGCTAGGCCTCCCATTGGCAGATTGTAAATGCCATGTAATGCATCAATAGTTTTTTTGTACCTAATAGAATCGAATTCTAATAGATAATAGGCATAAGTAGGAGGGGAATACACGCGGATAAATGAAAGGAACAAATGATTCTAGGAGGGATTACTCGTCTTCCTAATCTTCCACACAAGAAAAGGGTGGAAAATTCCTTTTCTTGTGTGGAAATAATAATGATTATTGATCCTGTTCGTCAAAGATTACTATTTATTTGATTTTCCAGTTCTATCGGAACTCGTTTGTTTCGATTCATAAGAAGTAGTGGACAAACAAAAAAAGGGGTGGGAGTAACTTACTGAGCAAATAAAACTTCTTCAATGAACTTATAAAAAAAAAAATGAACTTATAAAAAAAAGTAAAAATAAAAAAGAAAATTTTAACTGTGATGAGATAATCAATAAGGATTGGGATATGCGCAAAAATCC